TTAAAAATAAGCTAAAATAAGCTTTTGGGTTCATACCCCAAATATAAAGGAAATACCTTTTTTTTAAAAATAAAGTGCCTGATTAAAGGGTTATTCTGATAGGATAAATTAAGTAATTATTTTACCTTTATTATATTTTATAGAATTAAACTATATCTTAAAGTATCAAAAACTTTCGTGCATCTTACACTAAAATATAATTAATAATATATTGAATTTTAAATTCTTAAATAGAATATAATTTAAATTCTTATTTTAAATTTTTTTATTAAATTCAAATAAAATATTTTTTTTTTTTATTTTATTTTTTAGAACATTAATCTCTATTTCTTCAAATTCTTGATTTGGATGTTGAATTGGGTTAGAAGTTAATCTTCTTAGATTTATTCCATTAATTTCATCATCTAATAACTTATTAACAACTGAAGCATCCCTAAAATATTTTTTAACCCAATCTATTGCCTCTATTAATTTTTTATTTACAATTTTAATTAAACTTATTATAATAAAAAATTTTGAAATAAATAATTTTATTTCTATTATAATAAACTCTTCCTTACTTATAAAAATAGGATCTGCCCCATTTCACTTCTGATTTCCCAATATTGTTGAAGGTTTATCTTGATTAAATAATTTTATTTTAATAACTTGACAAAAAATTACCCCCATAATTCTTTTATCTTATTATTTCAATAAAAATTTTATTATTATTATAATTATTTTAAATATTATTATTGGAGCTATTGGAGGGTTAAATCAAACTTCTTTACGAAAATTAATAGCTTTTTCCTCTATTAATAATTTAGGATGAATATTAGTATCTATTATAATTAGAGAAACTTTATGATATTTTTATTTATTTACATATTCATTTATAATTAGAATTATATGTTTTATGTTTTATATTTTAAACATATATTTTATTAATCAATTATTTATTAATAATATAAATTTTTTTATTAAAATCAATTTATTAATTAATTTTTTATCTTTAGGTGGACTACCGCCCTTTATTGGATTTTTTCCAAAATATATTATTATTAATTTTTTAGTTAATAATAATATATTTATATTAACTTTTTTTTTTGTAATAATAAGTTTAATTATACTTTTTTTTTATATTCGTATTAGATATTCAGCATTTATATTTAATTATTTAAAAATAAAATGATTTAAAATTTTTATTAAAAATAATTACTTTATAATTATTAATTTATTTTCTTTTATTTCATTAACAGGAATAATTTTTAGAACTTTATTTTTTTATTAAGGTTTTAAGTTAAATAAACTAATAATCTTCAAAATTATTTATAAAGAAATATTCTTTAAGCCTTAATAGTAAATTTCTATTCCTTAAAATTTGCAATTTTATATCATTATTGAATATAAGACTTAATTATAAATAATAAAAGAGAACTTTCTCGTTAATAAATTTACAATTTATCGCTTAAATCTCAGCCATTTTATTTTTTTTTTATTAGCGAAAATGACTTTATTCAACAAATCATAAAGATATTGGAACATTATATTTTATTTTTGGAATTTGAGCAGGAATAGTAGGGACTTCATTAAGATTATTAATTCGAGCTGAATTAGGAAATCCAGGATCTTTAATTGGAGATGATCAAATTTACAATACTATTGTTACAGCTCATGCTTTTATTATAATTTTTTTTATAGTAATACCTATTATAATTGGAGGATTTGGAAATTGACTTGTACCATTAATATTAGGAGCTCCTGATATAGCTTTCCCCCGTATAAATAATATAAGTTTTTGATTACTTCCACCTTCTATTACTTTATTAATTTCAAGAAGAATTGTAGAAAATGGAGCAGGAACAGGATGAACAGTTTATCCCCCACTTTCATCTAATATTGCCCATGGAGGAAGATCAGTAGATTTAGCTATTTTTTCCCTTCATTTAGCTGGAATTTCATCTATTCTAGGAGCAATTAATTTTATTACTACAATTATTAATATACGATTAAATAGATTATCTTTTGATCAAATACCTTTATTTATTTGAGCTGTAGGTATTACAGCATTTTTATTATTACTTTCATTACCTGTTTTAGCAGGAGCTATCACTATACTTTTAACAGATCGTAATTTAAATACATCATTTTTTGATCCAGCTGGTGGAGGTGATCCAATTCTTTATCAACACTTATTTTGATTTTTTGGACATCCAGAAGTTTATATTTTAATTTTACCTGGATTTGGGATAATTTCACATATTATCTCTCAAGAAAGAGGAAAAAAAGAAACATTTGGATGTTTAGGTATAATTTATGCTATATTAGCAATTGGCTTATTAGGATTTATTGTATGAGCTCATCATATATTTACAGTAGGAATAGATATTGATACACGAGCATATTTTACATCAGCAACTATAATTATTGCAGTACCAACAGGTATTAAAATTTTTAGATGATTAGCAACCTTTCATGGAACTCAAATTAATTATTCCCCTTCTATTTTATGAAGATTAGGGTTTGTATTTTTATTTACTGTAGGAGGATTAACTGGTGTTATTTTATCAAATTCATCTATTGATATTACTTTACATGATACATATTACGTAGTAGCTCATTTTCACTATGTATTATCTATAGGAGCTGTATTTGCTATTATAGGAGGTTTTATTCATTGATATCCTTTATTTACAGGATTATCAATAAATCCATACTTATTAAAAATTCAATTTTTTATTATATTTATTGGGGTAAATTTAACTTTTTTCCCACAACATTTTTTAGGTCTAGCTGGAATACCTCGACGTTACTCAGATTATCCAGATTCATATATTTCTTGAAATATTATTTCATCTTTAGGATCTTATATTTCATTATTAGCAGTAATATTAATATTAATTATTATTTGAGAATCTATAATTAATCAACGTATTGCTTTATTTACCTTAAATTTATCTTCTTCTATCGAATGATATCAAAATTTACCTCCAGCTGAACATTCTTATAATGAATTACCTATTTTAAGTAACTTCTAATATGGCAGATTATATGTAATGGATTTAAACCCCATTTATAAAGGATTATCCTTTTTTTAGAAATGGCAACATGATCAAATCTTAATTTACAAAATAGTGCATCTCCTTTAATAGAACAAATTATTTTTTTTCACGACCACACACTAATTATTCTTATTATAATTACAATTTTAGTCGGATATTTAATAACAAGATTATTATTCAATAAATATATTAATCGATTTTTATTAGAAGGTCAAATAATTGAATTAATTTGAACTATCTTACCAGCAATTACATTAATTTTTATTGCACTACCATCATTACGATTATTATATTTATTAGATGAATTAAATAATCCCTTAATTACTTTAAAATCTATTGGACATCAATGATATTGAAGATATGAATATTCTGATTTTCATAATATTGAATTTGATTCTTATATAATCCCCTCTAATGAAATAAATCCTAGTAACTTTCGATTATTAGATGTAGATAATCGAATTGTTTTACCTATAAATAATCAAATTCGAATCATAGTAACAGCTACTGATGTTATTCATTCATGAACAATTCCCTCTTTAGGGGTAAAAGTTGATGCTAACCCAGGTCGATTAAACCAAACTAATTTTTTTATTAATCGACCAGGAATTTTCTATGGTCAATGTTCAGAAATTTGTGGTGCTAATCATAGATTTATACCAATTGTAATTGAAAGAATTTCAATTAAAAATTTTATTAATTGAATTAATAATTATTCTTCATTAGATGACTGAAAGCAAGTACTGGTCTCTTAAACCATTTTATAGTAAATTAGCAATTACTTCTAATGAAACAAAGAATTAGTTAAAATTTTATAACATAAATATGTCAAATTTAAATTATTACTAATTGTAATATTCTTTTATTCCTCAAATAATACCAATTAATTGATTAATTTCATTTTTTTTTTTTTTATTAATTTATTTAATTTTTAATATTATAAATTATTATATTTTTAACACAAAAATCTCAAAAAAAAATAATATTATAAATTTAAAATTAAAAAATTTCAATTGAAAATGATAAGTAATTTATTTTCAATTTTTGATCCATCAACTAACTTATTTAATATTCCTTTTAACTGAATTAGAACAATATTAGGAATTATATTTATCCCATTTTCATTTTGATTAATCCCTAATCGTCACTTTTTTTTTTGAAATTTTATTTTATCAAAACTTCATAATGAATTTAAAACCTTATTAAAAAATAATTATTTTCAAGGTTCTACTTTTATTTTTATTTCTATATTTACATTTATTTTATTTAATAATTTTTTAGGATTATTCCCCTATATTTTTACGAGAACAAGTCATCTAACCTTATCCTTATCAATTTCTTTACCTCTATGATTGAGATTTATAATTTACGGATGAATTAATAACTCCCAACATATGTTTATTCATATAATTCCTCAAGGAACTCCTTCAATTTTAATACCATTCATAGTTTTAATTGAAACAATTAGTAATATTATTCGACCAGGAACTTTAGCTGTTCGTTTAACGGCTAATATAATTGCAGGACATTTATTAATAACTTTATTAAGTGGAACAGGACCATCAATATCATCATATTTTATCATAATTCTTATTATAATTCAAATTTTATTATTAATTTTAGAATCTGCAGTAGCAATTATTCAATCTTATGTTATTGCAATTTTAAGTACACTATATTCTAGAGAAGTTAACTAATGAAAACAAATTTTAACCACCCATTTCATTTAGTAGATTATAGCCCATGACCATTAACAGGAGCTATCGGAGTTATAGTTTTAGTAACTGGTATAGTAAAATGATTTCATAATTTTAATATAAATTTATTAATTTTAGGATATTTAATTGTAATTTTAACTATATATCAATGATGACGAGATATTTGTCGTGAAGGAACTCTTCAAGGTAAACATACTATTTTAGTTACAAAAGGATTACGTTGAGGTATAATCCTATTTATTGTATCTGAAATTTTTTTTTTTATTTCATTTTTTTGAGCATTTTTCCATAGAAGTCTTGCCCCTAATATCGAAATTGGGGCTATTTGACCTCCTACAAGAATCATTCCTTTTAACCCATTTCAAATCCCCCTTCTTAATACAATTATTTTAATTAGATCAGGTGTTTCAGTAACTTGAGCTCACCATGCAATTATAGAAAATAATAATTCTCAAATAACTCAAGGATTATTTATTACTATTATTTTAGGAATTTATTTTACTATTTTACAAGCTTATGAATATTTTGAAGCCCCTTTTACTATCGCTGATAGAATTTATGGATCAACTTTTTTTATAGCTACAGGATTTCACGGTCTTCATGTTATTATTGGAACAATATTTTTACTAATTTGTTTAATTCGACATCTAAATAATCATTTTTCTAGAAACCATCATTTTGGATTTGAAGCAGCAGCATGATATTGACATTTTGTTGATGTAGTATGATTATTCCTTTATATCTCAATCTATTGATGGGGAAATTAATTTATTTATATAATATATTTAGTATATTTGATTTCCAATCAAAAAGTTTAAAAAAATTTAATATAAATAATTATTTTAATAACAAATATTTTTTTAATTATCATATTAATTTCTAACATTATAATATTTTTATCTATTATTTTATCTAAAAAAACATATTCAGACCGTGAAAAAAATTCACCTTTTGAATGCGGATTTGACCCTAAATCTTCTGCTCGAATTCCATTTTCCCTTCATTTTTTTTTAATTACAGTAATTTTTTTAATTTTCGATGTAGAAATTGCATTAATCTTTCCCATCATTTATTTATTTAAAATAGTAAATTTTATTTTATGAACAAAAATTAGATTTTTCTTCATTTTAATTTTATTATTAGGACTCTACCATGAATGAAATCAAAACATATTAAATTGAACTAATTAAATTAAATTTATATAAATAATAATTTTTAAATAAATAAATAAAAATAAATCAACTTTACGAAAGGATTATAGTTTATAATAAAACATTTGATTTGCATTCAAAAATTATTGAATTATCAATTTATCTTAAATAAGAAGCAAAATTGCATTTAATTTCGACTTAAAAGATAGAGTTTAATTAACTCCTTATTTAAATTAATTGAAACCAAAATAGAGGTATACCACTGTTAATGGTATTATTGAATAAAAATTCCAATTAAATTGAAATATAAAGATTAAAATTAAGCTGCTAACTTAATTTTTAGTGGTTAAATTCCATTAATATTTCTTATTTATATAGTTTAAATTAAAACTTTACATTTTCATTGTAAAAATAAAAAATTTTTTTTATAAATATTTAAAGATAAATTTATCTCCTTAATATCTTCAATATTATACTCTTATTTATAAGCTATTTAAATAAATATTTTTTAATCTAATTATTTAATATTAATAATAATAAAATTATCATTATTCAAATAATAAATCTAAATAAATAAATTTTTAAATTATTTATTTGAAAAATATAATAAAAATTACTATATTTTTTTAATACATTTATTATACCTCAACCTCTATATAATTCTCTTCACCCTAAATCAATATTTTTTAATAAATTATGGCCAAAATTAAGAAAATAATAACTTAAACCATAAGTAGATAAATTAGGTATAAACCATATTACTCTTAAAAAACTTCTTAAATTATATGTTAAAATAAATTTATTTACTGAATAAATTTTTATATTTCTAACCAAATAACCTAATAAACCACCAATTAAACTCACATAAATTACTATTATTTTTAAATTAAAAGGTAAATAAATCATATAAGGATAAGAAAAAATTATTCATCTTAAAAATCTCCCTCTTACTACTCTTATAAACAATAAAGTAAATATTCTCTTCAACATAATATAATCTTCATCATATAAATTATAAACTCTAATTAAATTATAATCATTAATTATTAAATATATAATTAAACGAAATCTATAAAATATTGTTAAACCTGTAGAAATATAATAAAGAAAAAAAATTATTAAATTTAAATTTCTAAAACTTACTATTTCTAAAATTAAATCCTTAGAATAAAAACCAGCTAAAAACGGAATCCCACATAAAGCTATATTAGAAATATTTATACATAAAGAAGTTAAAGGAATATAAAATCTAATACCCCCTATAAAACGAATATCTTGTATATCATTTATTATATGAATAATTACACCAGCACACATAAATAATAAAGCTTTAAATATAGCATGAGTTAATAAATGAAAAAAAGCTAAATCAGGTAAACCTATTCTTAAAATTCTTATTATTAAACCTAATTGTCTTAAAGTAGATAAAGCAATAATTTTTTTCAAGTCAAATTCATAATTAGCTGAAATTCCAGCTATAAATATAGTTAAACCAGATAATAAAAGTAATAACTTTAAAAAAACAGTATCCAATAATAAAATATTAAATCGAATTAATAAATAAACTCCAGCAGTTACTAAAGTTGAAGAATGAACTAAAGCTGAAACTGGGGTTGGAGCTGCTATAGCAGCTGGTAATCAAGAACTAAAAGGAATCTGAGCTCTCTTAGTTATTGCAGCTATAATAATTATACCTCTAACTATTTTTATTTCCCAATCATTATTTATAAATTCTAAATAATAAATATAATTTCATCTTCCATAATTTATTATCCAAGCAATTACCATTAAAATAAGAACATCACCAATTCGATTAGATAATGCAGTTAATATACCAGCATTATAAGATTTTAAATTTTGATAATAAATAACTAAACAATAAGATACTAACCCCAACCCATCTCAACCTAATAAAATTCTAATAATATTAGGACTAATAATTAATAATATTATTGAAAAAACAAATAATAAAACTAAAATAATAAATCGTATTAAATTTAACTCTGATCTTATATATCTTTTTCTATAATAAATAACCACAGAAGAAATTAAAAAAACAAATATTATGAATAATAATGATATTCAATCTAATAAAATAGCTATAACAATTCTAACTGAATTAAAAGTAATAATTTCTCACTCTAAAAAAAAAACTATATTATTTATAATAAAATAAATTATTAAAAATAAATTCATTAAACTTATAAGAAATAAAAAAATAAAAGAAATAAAACATAAAGAATAATATTTTTTAATAATTTAAAATGAAATTTATTTCATATTTTTGACACCACAAATCAATATTTTAATTAAATTATTTAAATAAAATCAAATCATTCTATAATCAATTTTTAAAACTAATATATTTAAAGGTAATCAATGTAATATTAATATTAAATATTCACGAGAAACCCCAGTATAATATCTATAAACACCAGAATAATATTTACCATGTTGAATAAAAGAATATAAATATAATCTATAACCAGCTCTAAAAAAAGAAATTAATATTAATATAATTATTGATAATCAAGATCATCTTATTAATCTATTAATTAAACTAATTTCCCCCATCAAATTTAATCTAGGGGGAGCTGCTATATTAGAAGATATTAATAAAAATCACCATAATCTTATTGAAGGTATAAAATTTATTATACCCTTATTAATATATAATCTACGACTATGTAAACGCTCATATCTAATATTAGCTAAACAAAATATACCAGAAGAACATAATCCATGACCAATCATTAAAATATAAGAACCTATAAACCCTCAATAATTTATAATTATAATACCTCTAATTACAATTCTTATATGAGCTACCGAAGAATAAGCAATTAAAGATTTAATATCTACTTGACAAAAACACTTTAATCTAATATAAAATCCACCAATTAAACTAATAACAATTCAAATATAATTTAATTTTATATTAATCTCCTGTAAAAAAATTATTAAACGCAATAACCCATACCCCCCTAATTTTAATATAATTCCTGCTAAAATTATAGAACCTGAAACAGGAGCCTCTACATGAGCCTTAGGCAATCATAAATGAACAAAATATATAGGTATCTTTACTAAAAAAGCTAAAATTATAGAAAAATATAATATATATATATTTAAATTTAAAAATTTTAAAAAATAAATTATTATTCTATTTATTTCATTAAAAACATAAAAAATACCCATTAATAAAGGTAAAGAAACAAATAAAGTATAAAATAATAAATACATACCTGCTTGAATACGTTCAGGTTGATAACCTCAACCAATAATTAACAATAATGTTGGAATTAATCTACCCTCAAAAAATAAATAAAACATAAATAAATTTATCACACTAAAAGTTATATATAATATAATTAAAAGAAAAATAACATTAAATAAAAAAAAATTAACATAAAAATTTATTTTAAATAAATTTTCTCTTGCTATAATTATTAAAATAGAAATTCAAATTCTTAATAAAATTAAACCATAAGATATTAAATCACAAGATATTATATATCTTAAATTACAATAGATATTTAAAATAATATTTATATTCATAAACATAAATATTATTATTATTATTATTATTTGAACCATTCAAAATATATTTTTTATAAAACAAAAAGGAATTATAAAAATCATTATAATTAAAAATTTTATCATATCTATAATAAATTAAAACTTTGAAAATAATCATTACCATGAGTACGAATTATAGATACTAAAATTGATAAACCTAAAGCTCCCTCACAAACTGAAAAAACTAAAAATACCATTAATATATATAAATCATTTTCAATTATTCTTAAATAAACTAATAAAAAAAAAAAAATTCTCAAAACAATAAACTCTAAACTTAACAATACAACTAATAAATGTTTATGTTTTGAAACAAAAATAAAATTACCTACAATAAACATTAAAATAAAAATAATTCATATATTTAAAATTATCATTTGAAATGTTTTTATAATTTAAAAAAAAATATTGGTCTTGTAAATCAAAAATAAGTAATTTACTTTAAAAACTTCAAAGAAAAAGAACTTCTTTATCAATAATCTCCAAAATTATTATTTTTATTAAACTATTCTTTGATTTGAAATAACAAAACTAATTTTTTCAACCTTATTAATTTTCATTTCTATTTTAATATTATTTTTAAATAACCCTTTATCAATAGGATTAATAATTTTAATACAAACTTTTTTAACTTGTCTTTTAACCGGAATAATAATTAAAACCTACTGATTTTCTTATATTTTATTTCTAACCTTTTTAGGAGGATTATTAGTATTATTTATTTATGTTTCTAGAATTGCTTCAAATGAAATATTTAATTCATCATTTAACTTAAAATATACTTTCTCTTTATTCTTTTTTTTTTTATTAATATTTAATATATATATATTTAATGATTTAATATGAATAAATTTTTTCAATAATTCCGATATAACAAATTTTATAAATATATCAATTTTTTTTAATAATGAAAATAAAATCAACCTTAATAAATTATATAATAATCAAACTTTTCTAATTATATTAATATTGATTATCTATTTATTTATTACCTTAATTGCAGTAGTCAAAATCACTAATATTTTTTTTGGGCCTATTCGCTCATCTTTTAAATAATTTAATGATAAACAATAAATTTTTTCTTCTACGAAAAACCCATCCTATTTTAAAAATTATTAATGGATCTTTAATTGATTTACCAACACCATCTAATATTTCATCAATATGAAATTTTGGTTCTTTATTAGCAGTATGTTTAATAGTTCAAATCTTAACAGGATTATTCTTAACAATATATTATACAGCTAATATTGAATTAGCTTTTTATAGTGTAAATTACATTTGTCGAAATGTAAATTATGGTTGATTAATTCGAACCCTTCATGCAAATGGAGCATCATTTTTTTTTATTTGTATTTATCTTCATATTGGTCGAGGAATTTACTATGAATCATTTAACTTAAAATATACTTGAATAGTTGGGGTAATTATTTTATTTTTATTAATAGCAACAGCTTTTATAGGATATGTTTTACCTTGAGGACAAATATCTTTTTGAGGGGCAACAGTAATTACAAATTTACTTTCAGCAATCCCTTCTCTAGGGGTAATATTAGTAAATTGAATTTGGGGGGGATTTGCAGTTGATAATGCTACACTAACTCGATTTTACACATTTCATTTTTTATTACCATTTATTATTTTAATAATAACAATAATTCATTTACTATTCCTTCATCAAACAGGATCTAACAATCCTCTAGGAATTAATAGAAATTTAGATAAAATTCCTTTCCATCCCTTTTTTACTTTTAAAGACTTAATTGGATTTATTATTTTATTATTTTTATTAACTATATTAACTTTAACTAATCCCTATTTACTGGGAGATCCAGATAATTTTATTCCTGCAAATCCTTTAGTCACCCCAGTTCATATTCAACCTGAATGATATTTTTTATTTGCATATGCAATTTTACGATCAATTCCTAATAAATTAGGAGGAGTAATTGCATTAATCATATCTATCTTAATTCTTATTATTTTACCTTTTACTTTCAATAAAAAAATTCAAGGTATTCAATTTTACCCTATTAATCAAATTTTATTTTGATCCTTAATTACTATTATCATTTTATTAACATGAATTGGAGCTCGACCTGTAGAAGACCCATATATTATTACAGGACAATTACTAACTATTTTATACTTTTCATATTTTATCATTAACCCTATTATAAACAAATACTGAGATAATTTATTATTTAATTAATTAATGAGCTTGTTAAAGCATTTGTTTTGAAAACTTAAGAAAGAATTAAATTCTATTAATTTTATACTAAAAAAAAATCAAATTAAAATAAAAAAATTTTAATACCTAAAAAAAACATAATAAAATTTAAAGAAATAGGTAAATATCTTTTTCAAGCTAAATATATTAACTTATCATAACGATAGCGAGGTAAAGTACCACGAACTCAAATAAATAAAAAAGAAATAAAAACTAATTTTAAATAAAAAATAATTCTTAAATTATAACCCCCTAAATAAAAAATAACAAATAATAATCTTATAAATAAAATTCTAGAATATTCAGCTAAAAAAATCAAAGCAAATCCCCCACTTCTATACTCAATATTAAACCCTGAAACTAATTCTCTTTCTCCCTCAGCAAAATCAAATGGAGTACGATTAGTTTCAGCTAATCTAGATCTTATTCAACACAATCTTAAAGGAAATATTAAAAAAAAAAATCAAATAATTCCTTGATAATAAAAAAAATTTAATAAATTAAAATTTATAATTATAATAATTCTAGATATTAAAATTAATGACAATCTAACTTCATAAGAAATAGTTTGAGCTACTGCTCGTAAACCCCCTAATAAAGCATAATTTGAATTAGAAGACCAACCAGCAACTATAACTGTATAAACTCCCATTCTCGTACAACACAAAAAAAATAATAAACCTAAATTAAAACTAATTAAATTAAAATAATAAGGAATTAATAATCAAATTATCAAAGATAAAATAAATCTAATAACAGGAGAAAAATAATAACAAATATAATTAGAAAAATTTGGATAAGTTTGTTCCTTAGTAAATAATTTAATAGCATCAGAAAAAGGTTGTAAAATTCCTATAAAACCTACTTTATTAGGACCTTTTCGAATTTGAATGTAACCTAAAACTTTACGCTCTAATAAAGTTAAAAAAGCAACTCCCACTAAAACCCCCACAATTAAAATTAATAAACCAACAATAATTAAATAAATATCATATATAAACATTTACTATCTATATAAATAAATTATATATTAATGAATTCTAAAATCATTACATTTTTCTGCCAAAATAGTTATTATATAACTATTTTTTTTTTATTTTTATAAAATTTTTTTAATAATATTCAATAACTAAATTTAATTTAAATATTTAATCCTTTCGTACTAAAATATTTTTTCTTATAAAAGATAGAAACCAACCTGGCTTACACCGGTTTGAACTCAGATCATGTAAGATTTTAATGATCGAACAGATCAAAAATTTTAAACTTCTGCATTTAAATTTTATCTTAATCCAACATCGAGGTCGCAAACTCTTTTTTTTATATGAACTAAAAAAAAAAATTACGCTGTTATCCCTAAGGTAATTTTTTCTAATAATCAATAAAACTGGATCATTTATTCACTTATTTATGTTTATAATATATAAAAAAGTTTATTATATTTTTCTGTCACCCCAACAAAATATATAAAATAATTTTAATTTTTAATTTTATAAATAATCTTAATTATAATTATATATAAAACTCTATAGGGTCTTCTCGTCTTTTTATATTATTTTAGCTTTTTAACTAAAAAATTAATTTTTATAATTTAATTCAGAGACAGTATATATTTCATCCAATCTTTCATACAAGTCATCAATTAAATGACTATTGATTATGCTACCTTTGTACAGTCAAAATACTGCAGCCCTTTAATTAAAAATCAGTGGGCAGACTAGACTTTATATTAAATTCAAAAAGACATGTTTTTGATAAACAAGTGAACATAATAATTTGCCGAATTCCTTTAAATTAATTTACTTAAAAAATATATTTTAAATAATTTTATATACTAATTTTATCATTATAACAATTATTAAAAAATTAAAAAATTTTTTTTTATAAAAATATAAATTTAAATTAAATCTTATTTTTAATGAAATTATTTATAATAAATTATAATTTTTTAACAATATAAATTATATAAATTTCAAAAAAAAATTTTTTCATTATATAAATTTAAATTAAAGATTATCCCTTAAAATATAAAATTACTTAAAAAAAAAATTAATTAATTAATTTTTTTTTTAAGTAATTTAAAATTAAATTTTTTTCTAAAAAAACTAGATATATTTAAAAACGATTAACATTTCATTTCAAATTAATTATTTAAAATATTTATGCTACAATAACTTTATTAATTAATTATCTCTTTTAAATTCGAGAATTTTTTAAACTAAAAAATTTTATTAATAAACTCTGATACACAAGATACACTAAATAAAAATTACTTTATTATTAATTAATATTTAAATTATTTCAAAATTCTTTCACAATACTAATTTACTATAAATATAAAAATTTTTTTTTTAAAAATACTTTAACCCCCATTAAATATTTTAAAAATTTTTTTATTAAATTCAAATAACTTAATTTTTCCCCTCAAATTAATTAATTTTTAATATCTTTTCAATGTAAATGAAATACTTTTAATCAAGCTCTAATTTGTTCTTTCTAGAAACACTTTCCAGTACCTCTACTTTGTTACGACTTATTTCAACTTATATTTATATGAAAGCGACGGGCAATATGTACATATTTTAATTATTAATCATTTTATTAAAATAAATAAAATTACATTTAAATCCACTTTCAATTAATTTTTACAAATTAATATTCATTTAAATAAATTTATTGTAATCCATTATAATCTTAAATATAATCTGCATCTTGATCTGATTTAAATTTTAATTTTAATTCTTAAATATTAATTTTATTAAAAAATATTTTTCTAACAACGATATACAAAATTATAATTTAAGTAGTTTTATTCGTGGAATATCAATTACTAAACAGATTCCTCTAAATGAACTAAAATACCGCCAAATTATTTAAGTTTCAATAAATAATTATCTACTATTTTAGTATTTTTTATTTAAATTTTAATAATAGGGTATCTAATCCTAGTTTTTAATAAAATTTATTAAATCATAATTTTATTATAAAATTTAACCAAATTAAAATTTCACCTAATAATTTAATTTTTATATTATAAAATAAATTATTAATTAATTACTAACAAAATTTAATTTAATTTTTGTATAACCGCAACTGCTGGCACAAAATTTGTTATTAATTAAAATATTACTAAATCTTAATTTCTTAAATATTTAATATTAATTACTACTATTTTAATTAAATTATTTTTAAAATAAATTAATTTAATACCAAAATTTATATGTAAAATAAATTTTTAATAAAATTTTTAAACTATAAAAAATTTTTATTTATATATATAATAAATTAAAATAGATTTTTTTTTTTTTTTTTTTATATTAAAATATTTAATATACATTATTAAATTTTTAATAATTTCTTTTTCTTCCTTTTTCATAATATGGTTATAAAACCTAATTTGGAAATTAAACAATTAATATTAATATAGATAATATCATATTAATATTATTAATATTAATTTTCTTAATAAGTTAATAAATTATAATTATATATATACATGTAAATATTTAATATATATATATATATATATATAATAGTTTATTAATTTAATAAAAAAATTAAACCGTTTTTAATTTTTTTTTATTAAATAAAAAAAAAATAAAA